CCGGATTCTTTTGAAATTGGCAGTGATTTATACTCATCCATATCGAATTCTCCAAAAAACAAAAACAAAAATAAATACCATTTTGGCTGGCTCATTATCCATCAAATCAAATCCTATAGATCTAACAATGATGGAATTTCGATTCTATGAATCTTTGACTGGAATCTATGAGATAGGTTGAATAAAAATTTATACTTAACTTAAATTGGCATTTTTAAGAGATACAAATGGAACGGAATTGATAAAACAGTCCTAGAAACAGAATTCTCCCACTTAGGCTTACTATGTTTTAGGATTTTTTTTAGAATATCAAAACTGATTCAGTTTCTTATATTATAATGTATAACGGTATTTATATTCTAATCTACTTGAATATTGAATACCAGAAAACCATCTGAATTTGTATTTATTAAACGTTAAACACGTGCAAAAATACCTCGTCCGGCCGTCTTCTTGTTTTGTTTAATGCTCTCCTTTCTCTCCTTTCCGTGGTCAATTGACGCCTAATTTAGGGCGTAATATAATTGGATTGCGCGGACCAAAACAATCTTTTGGTTACTCACTGGAAACGCGGGTCTAAAGTTTAGATAACGAAAGAAGAACGAAAGAAGAAAGAAAGTTCTCGACCATTGTTTTTCGGTTTGATTCAGAAACTTTATTTCATTGGTCTTTCTCGTCTTTCTCTCTTTCAAGTTTCAAGATTGTATAGTTTAATGGTAAAGTTTGATTACCATTAACCCCCAGAATAGTTAACGAGTCTTTCGGTTTGATCCTATTCATCTCCTAAAGGGGCCGCCCCTCTGCACCTATCCGATTTTTTGTGTTTTCCTTATGCTGACCCTCGGCCCCTATGGTCCAGCGGTTTAACGACTTCTCTCTTTCACGGAGACAACGAGGGTTCAAGTCCCTCTGGGGGTAAATCATACCCATAAGAATGATATTTTCCATCGTCTAAAATCAATTAGGCGTTGGGTCGATGCCCGAGTGGTTAATGGGGACGGACTGTAAATTCGTTGACAATATGTCTACGCTGGTTCAAATCCAGCTCGGCCCAACAATTCGCCAATCTACCATCTGATGGTAGAACCCTCTTGTTCTTAAGAAATACTTGATACGAGAGAATAAAAAAGAATCGAAATTTTCTGCTAGATCCCTTCTGATTCCCCTGGGATTGTAGTTCAATAGGCAAGAGCACCGCCCTGTCAAGGCGGACGTTGCGGGTTCGAGCCCCGTCAGTCCCGACGGATCCAATAAGTACATCAATTCGCCTCTCCATTTTCTGTGAAATAAGGGACAGAGAGCATAATTTAATTCCGAAGGTCTTTCCCCCCTTTTTTTCAGGATTCTGTCGAAGAAAGAACAAACCCTAAACTAAAATGAAAATAACTAAAATAGTGAAGTTGATAGAATATTCCATCTTTGCTCCCGCGACTCATCTTTATCATACTTCTTTGTCTTCCAAAGAAAATTGGATCATTAAAAAAACGGCGTTTAGAACCTAATTCCTCTCTTTTTCCACTTCGCTTTGTATTGTTTGTTGGGGTTTTGTAGTTAATGGAAACGGACGGGTGGTTAGATGCTACTTCATTTGATGGTTCTACAAGGAAGACCTAAGGTAGGTTATAGAAAAGAAGGATAAATAAAGGAATTTTGGATTGGGCCGGGAATCCAATCTTGGATTCGGTATGGATAAAAGATCTTCGTATGTTATACTATTCAATTCTCGACGACGAATTAATTTAATAGCTCAGATATTGTTATTCATGATATTGATCCGATTCAAGATCATCGATAGGGAGTGCATTCATTGAATTGACAGGTGAAAGATTTATCATCTCTATGGGATTAAATCCCGAGTTATTGTGAAATAAAAAAAACGATGAGATTATGGAAGTAAATATTCTTGCATTTATTGCTACTGCACTCTTCATTTTAGTTCCTACTGCTTTTCTACTTATAATTTACGTAAAAACAGTCAGTCAAAATGATTAATTACTTTAAATGAAACTTCACTTCTGATTTCTGATCAATAGTTGAAGAAATCAAATGAAAAGGATTCTATTTTTGCGTCTTAAATGAAATCAACGGGCTATAATCGGCGGTATTCTATGAGATCCGAGAGTATGGTAAGTAAGAAATAAATTTATTTCTTACCATACTCTCTATTAGTGTTATTGTAGTGTATAAAGTTGTACTTGACTTTCTAATAAAGTTGGTACTATATTAGCTTTTATCTTCAATATCTGTAGTTATTAATCCATATATGGAATTGACGTAGGACCCAATTCTATTTCTTTGATACATCTATTTATTCCGATCAATCTGAAATAATCGTTTTACTGTTATAGAATACATTTCTCCACTAGAATCCAATGGAATTTCGAAATGAAGATATTTTTATTTGAAAATTATTTCAATTCAAATAAAAAAATGCGTTGCAGAACGATCTATAAAACAATTGATACCGTTTCATTCCTCAACTAAATTAGGAGTGCTTCTAAAGTCCACTTCTTCCCCATACTACGAGCGAAAGGGAAAATGTAAAGACTACCATTAAAGCAGCCCAAGCGAGACTTACTATATCCATGTGAATTATGTCCCTTATCTCTATGATAGAATTATTCCATTATTGCTCACTAATAATAGTAGAATCAATGGTCCAGAGTCAAAAAGGGATTCTGGCCAAACACTATTGATGAACCAATCAAATAAATCCATTTCTAAAAAATTACTATATGATATGATTTATAATCGGCAAAGACTAAACACAATTAAAATACACAATGACACCACAAAGGAATGTTACTAATGGAACATGTAGTAATAAAATAAGAGGGCCCATTCCTTTTTTTGCCTTCATAAGTAAAAATAGCGAAATTGCTATCTATTACATACTTTTCTTTCCTATTTGATCTAATCCGTACCCTTTCCCGATTGTCTCTCTGAAGCAGTTGGGAGATAGTATATTATACTCTTGAGGAGGGGAAAAAATGATTTTTTTTTCACTTTTTCTATACTTTTTCTATAAAAAAGTAAATTATTCATCCAATCTCAATCTAATAGTGATTCAATGCCTGAACACTCAGAGATTCTTGCGAGTCTATATTCGATTCGTTTGTTGATGAGGCGGCACCCGGATTTGAACTGGGGAAAAAGGATTTGCAGTCCCCCGCCTTACCACTCGGCCATGCCGCCAAAACGATACACAATAGGATAAAATTTTCCCTTTTTGGGTTGGATTACTAAACTTTAGTTTATTGTACTTGCATCCTTTTTTTAATCCTTTTTCTAAATTTAGAAAAATTAGAAAATAAACCTTTTATTACCCTTTTGATTTTTACCCTTTTTATTGTATTTGATCCACCCCTTCGATTGATTGTATAGTATCTCAAAACACACAATGCCGAAAAACTTCCCCTCACTTTTCTATTGAAAAATCAAATGTATATTTTCATCCAAAAAAGCCAAAATTTATGACAAATGGGAACCATTAACTATTCGTTGACTGAGAATTCCTGAATGATTCTTGGGTTTGAATCTAAAATTTGGTTTGCCTAATGACATAAGAAAATACAAATTGATACATACTTAATCAGTATTGATTCTTTTGAATCAAAAATCCTTCTCAATTTCCATTATAACAAAAATTATAAGTATATGTAAACCCCAGAACGGAAATTGTTACACAGATACCAAATTGGGTATCTTATTTATATTGCCTATAAATAAAGGGAATTTGTTGGAACAAAAAAAGGCCCGGCTGGGTATTGACCGGGCCAGGCCCAAAAGGCACTTCGAACAAAATAAAAGCAAGAAGGTCTTCTTTATTTATCTTTCTATTTGGATCTTTCGAGCATCTAAATGGAATTGCTAATTATATAATAACGATAAAGAATGTCAAAGAAATACTTTCTTTAATCCTTACTTGATGTGTAATGTAAGATAGTAATTATCTTTTTCAATTGGGAGAGATGGCTGAGTGGACGAAAGCGGCGGATTGCTAATCCGTTGTACGAGTTATTCGTACCGAGGGTTCGAATCCCTCTCTTTCCGTTTCCGTTGATGACTTTCCATTTTTTTCTTTCAAATTTCGCAACCCCCTTTTTATTTTTTTACTAGTTAAACGTGTGGAATAGATAAAATAAAATCTTAAGAAAATTGTAAAATCAAGCAAGAAAAACGAAATTTTTATTTTATTCTTCACGTCCAGGATTACGTCCTGGATCATTGGATAGGAATCCAAAGATGAAGAGAGAAACAAAGAATATTACTACTGTGTAAACGAAAAGTTTGAGAGTAAGCATTACACAACCTCCAAAATCATTTTTTGAAAAAGGAAAACGAGAAAAGATAATAGATCCTCCATTTTTATATCACATATCCTATTTTGACACCAAGAAATAAATTCTAGAAATAGAAAAGAATGTTCAGAAATTCAAATGAAGTTGAAATTTGTAATAAGAGTCTTTGATTACCGCAAATCACTTTCATACCCACAATTAGATATTGTAAGGGACCCTAACCTAATAAGGTCTTTCGCCGGAAAAAGGGTTAGAATCGGGAAATGGGACGAACCGGATTTCTCGCAGCTATCCAAGAATTTCAATGTTTGAATCGAAGGTTCATACTGTCAGACTTATTTGATCTTATCAATTGTTATAATTTTTCTCGAATAAATCATGAATTTTCTAGGATAGTATTAAAGATCTTATCGAAAACTTACAGCAGCTTGCCAAACAAAGGCTAAAAGAAAAAAGAACAGGGGTATTACTGGCATAACATCTACGATTGGATTCAAAAAAGCATAGGCTTCGGGCAATTTGGCGAAGAAAAGACTACTCGGATAAAGGGCAGAATTAAGACAGATCAAACTAAAGATATTAAGCATAACAGACATTTTGTTCGTCGAGATAATTGCATTTTGATTGAGTTATTGATATAAGGAAAAATGAAGAAAGTAAGGTAGACAAAAAAATCCTTCTTTTTCCGCCCAATCAAAAATCCTCCAATTCTCAAAGGAGAATAGAAGAAATCATACTTTCATACAATATCTTAATTGAATTATATGTAATGATCAATAAATTCAGTTGAATTCTAGATATACACATGTCAAAATCCTAGCACGAATCTATAATATATTCTATAAAGAATAAAGATTTTCTATAGACAGTTGGACTGGAATTGACGAACACTTAATACCAATATTATTCTTTATTAGTATTAGTGTCCAATAAAAATATAAATGGGGCGTAGCCAAGTGGTAAGGCAACGGGTTTTGGTCCCGCTATTCGGAGGTTCGAATCCTTCCGTCCCAGAGCATATCCATTGTATCCGAATACAGCTTTTTTGTTCAACAAGATTCTGTTTCAAGGCCTAATATTGGATAGAATAGAATTCTTCTTTCTTTTCTGATTTTGAATGATTCTTTTCGTAATCATATCTCAGTTTTTCACAAACTGAACTAAATCTGGTTCAAATGACATCCAAATGTAACTGAATCCTTTTGTGATCCAGATAAGATGGGACATAGATCACAGTTGCAGAAAGATTACTTAACCTCAGGTTAAACAAAATATGAAAATACATATAAAACGAGGAAGTGCTTAGCCTATAGGTATGTATTGTTATCCTATTTCAGTGACAATAGTCTTTCTATTTTTGTGAAAAATAATTTGCATCCCTAAAATATTAAAATTTAAATATTTAACAATGATATTTATTTTTATTGTTCGATCTATTTAGCTTATTTGCTTTAAATCATTGACAATTCGATTCGAAAAGAAACAGAGATTTATCTTTCTTATGATAATCAAATATAGTCTTTACTGTAAAACTTGACTCAAATAATGATGTATAAGTAGGAAACTTTTTCAATTATCAAGATTTATAATGATTCCTTATGGGTTGAATCTTTGGGAAGTTGGAAATGGGTCAGTCTATCTTATTGAGTCACTTGAAGAGGCAGAGTCAAATATAATTTATTTATTCGTGTTATTTCTGTTAGTTATGGTATTTCTATATTTATATTTCTGCATATTTCTATTAGATATTTTTTTTAGATAGAGATTTATAGAAAAATGTTCCATTCATACAAAAAAGCCGGGGTCTTGCTAAGATTTTTTCAGAAAAATATTTATTATCTATGTAGATAAGAAAAAATAGAAATTACTATGTCTCTGTACCGACTGAACCAATGACTATTCATGATTCCATAATTGAATCAATTCCATACTGGTTCCAAATTAGAGGAATGTTATGGTAAAACTTCGTTTAAAACGATGTGGTAGAAAGCAACGTGCGACTTGAAGGACACGATCCGGTGTGGATTCTTATTCTTACATCCACCATTTTATATAGGAATGAAGGTGCTCTTGGCTCGACGTCGTTTGTTCTATTCTACTAGAACCCTTCTTTTTTTATTGGGTTGTAATGTAAATAGTTCATGATGGAGCTCGAGTAGAAAGTATTGATTAATTTCTCAGGGACAACGATCTAGGGTTAATGCCAATCAATAAATTGGAACAACTTCGTAAGTATATCTTCGATATAGAAATTGAAAGGATCCGATTCGAGCAAATTTTCAATTCAAAAAAATTTGTTGGAACGGCTAAAACTTTTTCGATCCACAGTGTATCGCGCGCGAATCAACCGTCGGTATGATTCTTTGATAGAAAGAAATCACAAAAGGGGTATGTTGCTACCATTTTGAAAGGATTAAGAAGCACCGAAGTAATGTCTAAACCCAAGGATTTAAAACAAAGATAAAGGATCCCAGAACAAGGAAACACCACTTCAATTGTCTCACGGATCCGAATAAAGAATACAAATAGATTTTAAACGAGACAAAAGGGGGGTTAAAGACCACTCAATAAAAAAATATCTTAAAGAAAAATCTTTAAGATATTTGAGAATTATTCAACTTGAGTTATGAGTACAAATGATTTTTTATTTTTCAGGAAGGGTGCTAAATAAATATGAGTTAAATTCTAAGCTAATTTATTTTACGGATTCCTTTCCTATTTATTATAATTTTATCCATAGACAAAACTTCGAATCATTTTTTCTCGAGCCGTACGAAGAGAAAACTTCCTATACGGTTCTAGGGGGGGGTTCTTTTTCATCTACATCTATCCCGATGAGCCGTCTATCGAATCGTTGCAATTGATGTTCGATCCCGAAGAGAAGGAAGAGATCTTCGGAAAGTGGGTTTTTATGATCCGATCACGAATCAAACTTATTTAAACGTTCCCGCTATTCTCTATTTCCTTGAAAAAGGCGCTCAGCCTACAGGAACTGTTCAGGATATTTTAAAAAAGGCAGAGGTTTTTAAGGAACTTTGCCCTAATCAAGCGAAATTCAATTAAATTAAGGAAATAAAAACTAAGGGTAGGATAGTGATTTCTATATAATTTTGGATATCTTTTCTATACTATGTTTTTTTATTTCCTTCTTTTCTTGCTCTATTCGTATCTATTTATCATTGCTTTTATAGAATCTTTT